AACTATAAAAACGAGTCAAAGTAGATTGACCCACACTAGCACTTCCACGTAATAACTCGACCAGGGGCGATCCGATTACAGGAATAGCGTCGGGTACGCCTGTCACGATTTTGACTGCCCAATAACCAATTTGGTCCCGAGGTAAGGAATAACCAGTTACACCAAAAGATGCGGTCAATACAGCCAGAACCACACCTGTAACCCAAGTCAATTCGCGGGGTTTTTTAAACCCACCGGTGAGATAGACACGAAATACGTGCAGGATCATCATTAGGACCATCATACTTGCTGACCATCGATGAACTGATCGGATTAACCAACCAAAGTTAGCTTCAGTCATTATGTATTGAACCGAGGTAAAAGCCTCGGTAACGGTTGGACGATAGTAAAAAGTCATGGCAAACCCCGTAGCTACTTGTACTAAAAAACAAGTAAGCGTAATTCCTCCTAGACAATAAAATATGTTGACATGTGGAGGAACATATTTACTAGTTATATCATCTGCAATCGCCTGAATTTCGAGACGCTCTTCGAACCAATCATATACTTTATTGAGATAGGTAAACCAAGGGAACTCCCCCTCTGAGAACCGTATATGAGACTTTCATCTCGTACAGCTCAAGCAAAAACACCCCAATACTGGTTGCAACGGATATGTAATAGGAAATTTGAAACTTCTTCTTAGTACTCCATCCAACCTTCTCTGAAAATACGACGAAGTGCAAAAAAAACCGAAGCTCTTCTTTAGTGATGACAATGCCAAAATATCAAGTCAGCTCATTTCATTCGTTTTTATGTTGATCATTACGGGCCTCTTGAATTTTCTCGGTCTCTCAATTTTAATTTTTTGTATAATGTGGATTTCTTTTTGTTTCTAATTGCTAGGAATTCTCTTGTTGAGACCCTATGATTCGATTGAAACCTAAGATTCATACTAGAACCACGATGATTGAATAAAGTCCCTAAGCTAAGCCCAAGGGTTATCTGAGTAAAAACCTTTTGATCATCACTTATTCAATGAATAGATGAAATGACTCTAAATCCATAGAAACATTTGTCCGTTGGTCAAAATAAGCAAACAAAAAATTGAAGAATAATTAGAAATTAGAAAAGAAATCTTTGAAATTTTTTGAGTCCGGTCGCGAGGTCTGACTGAATAGTAGGTATGAATCATAGTTTAAATATTTCTTTTCTTGATCTATTTCATTCCATATATTCCGTGCTCCAGATACTAGAATGAATATCCGACGAGGCAAAACCCATCTCTCTCAAGATGACAGACCCATTCTCTGTACTATCAATAGGATCAATTATAACAAGTCACACACTCATATTCCGGAAATACCGAAACAAAGGAATTTCACGGTCAAACTGCCGGAATGACCTAAAAATCCTAGTCCTAAGTAATTCACTTTGGATTGAAAAGACAGTACTTCGCAATTCCTATGAACCTAATTCATTGAAATTCCATCCAGTAAAACGGAAGAGTTATAAATCTCCAAAATAATAGATAGGAATACCGCGAAGAGAGCCATTGCGACACCCATCAACGGGGTAGTTCCCCATCCGGGCGCTACTTTACCATATTCCGAATTCAACGGTTTCAATAAACTTCCTAGACCAGTCTGTCTTGGTCTTGGACCAGATCTCGAATTATTCTCAACGGTTTGTGTAGCCATAAATCCTATTGCATTGATTGAATTTTATTGACTTTGTAAATCATACCGTTGTAAATAACCGATCTTATCATAGATCCATTGTGGTCTTGAAATTTTATAATAATGGAAATAGCAACCCTAGTCGCCATCTTTATATCTGGTTTACTTGTAAGTTTTACCGGGTACGCCTTATATACCGCTTTTGGGCAACCCTCTCAACAACTAAGAGATCCATTTGAAGAACATGGGGACTAATTGAAGTCAAGTAATGAGCCGCCCAACACGGGCGGCTCATTACTTGACTTTAATGCATTAATTCATTAGTATTTATAAAGTAACATTATACTTTAACTATAATTGAGATAATCAAAAATCATTTTTTAGTCGGAACCTTAGGCGGTTCTCGAAAAAAGATAGCGAAAAAAATGATTCCTAGAGTCGAGACTAAGAGGAATGTATAAACCAATGCTTCCATAAATTCGATCGTGGTTTACAATTATAGCTTCCACACCTGTTCATTTGGGAGCATCTCCCAGATAAAGACAAGAGTCAAAGAAAAGGGCGATTTAAATCCAGCAAAATTGATCTGGTAATCTATGTAGAAAGTTAAATCAAAAAAAATCCAATAGAAGCGAAAGATACCATATCAGATCAATGTTTATCAGATTACCTGTCTCCTTGTAGTTGGATCCCCAAGTTTTTGGAATGTTCCAAATTCTACTTGAGCATCCAAATCTGGATCAATCCCCGCAAAAACATCTCTGAACAAGGTTCTAGCACCATGCCAAATGTGTCCGAAAAAGAAGAGCAAAGCAAACGAAGCATGCCCAAAAGTGAACCAA